CCATTAGACAATGGACGCTTTTCCATTCCAAATTTATTCTTATTTTTCTATGAACAACAAAGAACAACAAAGCATTCTGAAAAAAAAAAGAATATGTGAGAAAAATAATTTCAATTTTGGAAATTGTATATTGCATATTTAAATTAAATCATGGATTAAAAATTCTAGAAGAATTCTAGAATTAAGAATTCTATTCTATTTATTTTTTCTTTTTTTTTTTAATTACTAATATTAAAAATGAATATACTTCTATTTATTACTTTTAATTATTCATTAAATTAATATTTATATTAGATTCTATCTATACAATATCTATACAATATAGATTCTTTTTTTACAATATAGATTCTTTTTTTATTTCTTTTTTTTCTATAGAGATAAAAAATTATAGAGATAATAAATATTTAGTATACAGATAATAAATATATAAATGCTCTAGCTATTATATAAGCTAATATATAGACTAGAGTTGCAATATAAATAGAGTTTATCCAGTTATAACAAACTAAAATCGATTTTATCATAATATAGAAACTCATAATATATATAAACTAAATAGTATATATAAAAATAAACTAAATAGTATATATAAAAAAAACTAAATACTATTTAAAATCCACTATCTAATCATCTTCTTATTCTATAATGTTCTGAATATTTCTATAATGTTCTAGAATCTATTCTAGAATGTTAATCTATTCTAACATGTTCTAGAATCTATTTTCTAGAATCTAGTCTATATAGAATAATAGAATAGATTCTAGAATGTTATAGAATATATAGTAAAAATAGAAAGTATATAGACAGTATAGATATATAGCGGGTAGCGGGAATCGAACCCGCATCGTTAGCTTGGAAGGCTAGGGGTTATAGTCGACGTTGATTCATCATTTTTAACGTCTCTAATTCAAAACCGAACATGAAACTTTGATTTCATTCGGCTCCTTTATGGAATATGGGAAAATTTTCAGTTATAAGACGTGAGCGAAAAACAAATTCAACCCATAACATCTATGTCAGCCCTTCTGTCTTAATGTATTCAAGACAACGCGCTTTGTAGATGATCCCTCTAGGTAAGGAATTTTTTTTTAGAATCTTTCTAGTTACTTCGTTCTCTATTTCTATTTGAATTGAAAGAATCCTTAAGAAAGCTATTTTCTTCTTTCTACCGAGCTAAAGCAAGATATCGATGCCTCTAGTAAACTAAAGTCGTCGTTTAATACTTATTTTGTTTTTCTTTTGCTTCAATTTCCACTATACAAAACAAAAAGATTTGAAGATTTAGTTACGATTAGAAATATACCATTTTGTCTTTATCTATAGATTCTTTACTTATACTAATTCAATTGGAAGTCTTGATCCAACTAAAAAAAATTATGTTTCGTAATCTGATAATCCAATTTTTCAATTTTTAATTGCCCTTGGATGAAAATCACGAGAATGTATATTCTCCCTCGAATTTTTCTTTGAGAGGAAAAGATTTAATCCTTTTCTTTTAAGAAATAGAGTTTTTGATCGGAATATTTATTCCCCGAGGGATCCCTTAACTATTAGGCTTATATAGAACGAATCACACTTTTACCACTAAACTATACCCGCTATGATGAGATTATTGTATAGAAATGCATCCGTGTCGAGTATCGGGTAAGGGAATCGGACATAATCAAGATAGGATCATAAAAGAATTTTGAAAATTCAAGTGGATTTAATGAGATTAGGAAAAGAAGACTCATTGATTGTATATCATTTAATCCTTTATCATAAGAATGAAAATGAAAATAGTCGTGCTTCTAATTAGTGGTCTTTCAACAACAAGTATTTTTTTTAATCAAATAAATCATTTTTTGCTGCTATGATTTGTTGGCGATTTAATTTATTGGAACAAAAAAGGCTTTGTGATCCCGACGGGGTCGTGGAAATGAAATAAAACAGGGACTTTTCGGACAAAATTAACTAATAACTAAAACTAAAAAGGGTAGTTTTTGATTTATTTTCTTTTTCTTTTTTTTTTTTTTATTATTATATTTATAATCTTTTCGAAATCTAAAATTTATTTAGATTATTGATTTTCTATCAATCAATATAATATATTGATTGATCTATATTATATTGATTGGTTGATTGGAATATTGAGTTGAAAACTATCTTTTTCGAATCTTTATTTTATCTAAATGAAATTCAATATTTTATCTAAATGAAATTAAATTGGAAGAATTGCTGATGAAAGTTTCCATAATTTATCTAGATATTTATATATATATTCTATTTATTTATATATTTAGATATCTATTCTATGTATTTAGAATATTTATAGATTTATTTAGAATTTATACATATAGAATAGATATATAGCTATATAATAAAAGAATAACTTTTTCTTTATTCTTTAATGAAAAATGAAAGTAATATATTATAATATAATATAAGAATAAAAAGAAAATAGAATAAAAAAATTTAACAGAGTAATTAAAGTTAAAGAGCGATGAAAAAAAAAAGAGAAATAGAAAAAGGTTTTTTAAGTATTACCTCTTGTGTAATATAACATAGTAATTATTGTTTTTCCATTGGGAGAGATGGCTGAGTGGACTAAAGCGTCGGATTGCTAATCCGTTGTACGAATTATTTGTACCGAGGGTTCGAATCCCTCTCTTTCCGGTTCCGTTGATTATTTGGTATTTTTTTACCTTTCCCATTTTTTAATTTAATAGTATTTTTGAATTTAATAGTTAAAGATGTAGAATAGATAAAAATGCTAAAAATATTTAAAAGCAAGTCAAAACTCTTATTTTTTATTCTTCGCGGCCAGGATTACGCCCCGGGTCATTAGATAAAAATCCAAAGATGAAGAGAGAGACAAAGAATATCACTACTGTGTAAACAAAGAGTTTGAGAGTAAGCATTACACAATCTCCAATTTTGGTTTGGAAAAAAAGAAAATAGATTCTCTATTTTTATACCCTATATCACAATAATTTTGATCACAATAATTTTGATATCAAGAAATGAAGTAGTTTTTAGAAATAGAAAAGATTTTTTATAAATTCATTTGTAATAAGAGTTGAGTCTTTCATTGCCAAGAATTTGCCTTCACACCTACAATTAGATATTGTGGAGGACTCTTATAATTTATAATATAGGGCTCCCTTTCAAGTTCAAGGGAATGGAAAAATGTTTAGAATGAGTAATATCGAATAGGGTAAGCCCCATTTGATTTTTCGCGTCTATATAATAACTTGAATGCTTGAATTGGGGGAGGGCTTATACTATAAGACTTATCTGATCTTATAAATTGTTAGAATTTTTTTTTCTTGAATAAATTATTTTAGGACAGTATTAAAAACCTCATCGAAAACTTACAGCAGCTTGCCAAACAAAGGCTAATAGAAAAAAGAGCACAGGGATGACTGGCATTACATCTACAATTGGATTCAAAAAAGCGTAGGCTTCGGGCAATTTTGTGAAGAAAAAACTGCTTGAATAAATAGCCGAATCAAAACAGATACAAAACAAACTAAAAATATTAAGCATAATCAAATTTTATTCTTGAAGATATTTATTCTTGAAGATAATTCTATTTTCTTGAAGATAATTCTATTTTGATTGAGTTATTAAAATATTGAGTTATTAAAATATTATTAATGATGATATCCAAATTTATTTATATAAAATAAAAATCAAATAAAAATAAAATAAAATAAAAATAAAGTAAGATAGACAAAAACCCTTATTGATGAACCTCACTCAATCAAAAATCCTTCAATTCTCAAATCAAAAAAGAATAGAAGGAATCCTATTTTCATACAATATCTTAATTGAATTATATATTATGATCAATAAATTTAGTTTAATTCTATATCTACATATATTAAAATCTGAGTAATAAACTAATCTATTTCATAAGATATTTATTGGAACGGGAATTGACGAAGAACTAATACCTATATTAGTTTTTATTAGTGTTGAGTTGAATAGAAATGGGGCGTGGCCAAGTGGTAAGGCAACGGGTTTTGGTCCCGCTATTCGGAGGTTCGAATCCTTCCGTCCCAGCGTATACCTATTCTATACATAAAAAAAAATGACCGGCTTTGGCAACCTTTTTATTATTAAGAGAATAATAAATGCAATTCTTCTTTCGTTTCATATTTTTAATAACTTTTCTTGGACTAATTTATTTTTCAAAAAGTGGATTGTGCTTAAATAATATGGAAATGGAATTGAATGTATCTTTTTTTTTTCAGGGACGGGGGAAACAGATATCAAAATTCAAATTCAAAACAAAAAAAGTTGAACGGTTTTTTAATCACATTCTTATTTTATTCCCCTTATCTCTTCCTATTTACGTTAGTTACTGAGAAAAAAGTTTTACGTCTCACACCTTACAATGATACACATTTTGAATGCAATTTTTATCCACTTATATATATACCAACGAATCCTTTATCGAATCGTTACAAGTGATGTTTGAGTACGAAGAGAAGGAAGAGCTGTTCGGAAAGTGGGTTTTTATGATCCACTAAAAAAGAAAATTTATTTAAACGTTCCTCCGATTCGATATTTCCTTTAATTTTAAAAGGCACTCAAACGACAGGAACTGTTCATGATATTTTAAATTAAAGAAGGCAGGGGTTTTTACGGACCTTTATCTTAATTAAAGACACTGAATTTAATGAAATACAAAAAAAAGGGGGGTGTGGGGAGTTTATATATATATAGCTTAGCTTTGTATAAACTTTTCTATACTATCTCTTCCTTCACTCTTGTTCTATTTCTATCTATCTTATTTTTGAAAGTTCTTATTTCATTTTATTTATCCTTTTACCTACAGTGGTTTTGTTTGTATTTATGTGGATATTAGTGCCAATCCAATACAAGCCCTTAGTTTATCTGTTCTTAGTTTTTTTATTCTAATTAGAAAGAATTATTCTATTCTAATTAAAAGAATAATTAAAATTAAAATAATTAAAATTAAAAGAATAATTAAAAGAAAGTTTTGTATTTTA